TCCATATATTTGGTAGTTCCTTACCGTGTTAATTACCAATTATTGGGAATTGAGATTCCTAAGCAATACGAATTAATAGTAATATTTTGGGATAGATATTACCTCCCCTTTTCCCTTTTCAAATAAATTAAATTGAAATGATTGAAGTTTTTCTATTTGGAATTGTCTTAGGTCTAATTCCTATTACTTTGGCTGGATTATTCGTAACCGCATATTTACAATACAGGCGTGGTGATCAGTTGGACCTTTAATTAATATTAATTCACATCTCTTTTTTTAACTGACCTCCTCCTTTCTTTAATTTCATTTGTGGGGGGGTCAAAGGTCAAATTCAGATTGCTGTATTTCAGTTCAGTGGAATTTTCGATCTAACAAGACAAGAGCAGAATCACGCTCTGTAGGATTTGAACCTACGACATTGGGTTTTGGAGACCCACGTTCTACCGAACTGAACTAAGAGCGCTTTCTTACCACAACGGAAAAGACTGTAAAGAAGGGGATTCTTTTTTTTATATAGTATAGAACCCCCCCAAAAATTTCAACCCAAATAAATACTTCTTGCATATGTATACTATCATAAAATTGAAAATTATGTATTATGTATGTCCAAATTGAATCGCTCTAAAATGTATCTCTGGTTACTGCTCCGAGGAGCAATACTAGGTAGGGATGACAGGATTTGAACCCGTGACATTTTGTACCCAAAACAAACGCGCTACCAAGCTGCGCTACATCCCTTTCAACTGGTCTACAGTATCATTGTAGAAAATCCCCGTCTTGTTTTCCACATCCTTATTTTATTTCCATTTCCTTCCTTTCTATGCAAAATGTATCTTGCCATTTCTTCCTCTTGGTCTCATATCATATAACATATAATAATAAATTAATATTTTTCTCGGGAATTCTCAGGCGCAAAGGGACCCGTTTTTTTGCTTTAAGAAAAAGAAAATCTTCTCTACCGAATCATTGCACATGTCAAGTTGAATTTTTGATTCCACACACAAATACAGGTGGTCTTTAACTACATATACATCTCTTACCATAATGTATTACAATATGGAATATAAAAAAAAGAAGGAGGATTCTCAATGCGAGATTTTAAAACATATCTTTCCGTGGCACCGGTACTAAGTACTCTCTGGTTCGGGTCTTTAGCAGGTTTATTGATAGAAATCAATCGTTTCTTCCCAGATGCGTTGACATTTCCTTTTTTTTCATTCTAGTTATTGATATGGAAAGGGGTGAAGAAGATTAGAGATAGAGTCAAATATTTGTGACTAATCTCTCTTTCCCGTCTTTTTTTTTTTTCGAATTAGATAGATTGAATACGGGGGTAAAGAGAAAGAAAAAAGTTGATTCAACCTCAGTTAAATTCGGGTTAAGGCTCAAATTAAATTAAGAATCAAATTAATAATAGAGTTAAAAGAAAACAAAAGGGAAATGTGACTAGAATAAGAGTATCATGCAATACAAGATACTTAAATGTGTACTGCGATTAGAAATCGCTTTCGAAATTGTTGTATTACTTATTATTTACTATATTAATTGCAACAAAATTTCATAATTTGATTTTGAGTTGTTAGCCACTTCTATTTTTTCGTCCCTTTTCCTTTCTTCTTATTTGCGTCGGATCGGAAAATAGAAACGTTGGGTGAATCAAAAACCCAAAGGAGGTTCATGGCAAAGGGTAAAGACGTTCGAGTAAGGGTTATTTTGGAATGTACCGGTTGTGTTCGAAACGGTGTTAATAAGGAATCAACGGGTATTTCCAGATATATTACTCAAAAGAATCGACACAATACACCTAGTCGATTGGAATTGAGAAAATTCTGTCCGTATTGTTTCAAACATACAATTCATGGGGAGATAAAGAAATAGATATAGATCGAACCTAGTGCTTGGGTGTCACCCTTTCAAGGAACATGAAAAAAATTTAGATATATATTTCTATTATTTCATATATTGAAATAAAAACAACTAAATAAATATAGACAAACCCAATCCTATGAATTTCTTCTATAAAATTTTTTTGATTTGATCGAAATAGTATTTTAGGGATAAGGAATAAACAAATTATGGATAAATCCAAGCGACTCTTTCTTAAATCCAAGCGATCTTTTCGTAGGCGTTTGCCCCCGATCCAATCGGGGGATCGAATTGATTATAGAAACATGAGTTTAATTAGTCGATTTATTAGTGAACAAGGAAAAATATTATCTAGACGGGTGAATAGATTAACCTTAAAAGAACAACGATTAATTACTATTGCTATAAAACAAGCTCGTATTTTATCTTCGTTACCTTTTCTTAATAATGAGAAACAATTTGAAAGAAGGGAGTCAACCACCAGAACTCCAGGTTTTAGGAACAGAAAAAAATAGGCTTCCTTTTCAATTGAATCAAAATTCTAATCCGAACTCAAAAACAGATGGACGTTTTGTTCAAAAAATCCGAGAATCATTCGTGTCGTAAGAAAAAAAAGAATCGGGTAAGAGGAATAAATTTTTTTATCGGGCGTGTTCGCTCATTTTGACGACTTTATCATATTATCAGATTTTATCATACTAATTTCTACTCTACCTTCCCGGAGTTCATTCTCCAGAGAATTCCATTTCAAAAAGTTTTGCGGATTCCTTCCAATCCCCTTATTTTATGATCTCGTTGGAAATCATATAAAGACAATTCCTATTTGATATAGCTATTTGTGCAAGGATTTTACGATTAAGAAGCAACCGCCCCTTATACAGATTGTGTATTAATCTACTATAAATATAGGATGCCCCCGCCCCGCGAATTACTGCATTTATTCGAGTGATCCACAAACGACGAAAATCTCTTTTTTTCCTATCTCTATCACGATGCGCCGAAACCAAAGCTCTTATTTTCTGTTGAATAATTGTTCGAGTAAGTCTTGAATGAGCCCCGCGAAAACTGGATGCAAATAAACGCATTTTTGTTCTACGTCTCCGAGCTATATATCCTCGTCTAATTCTGGTCATTGAGTAAATGAAACTTTAATGAATAACTAATCGATTTCCTTTCTTTCAGTTATTCTTTTCCCCCTTCCTAGTCTATTAATAACAAAACGGATTCGTCCAATTTATAAAATCAAAATTCCAATGGCTTTTGCTACTATAACCTTCCCTACCACGCTTTTTTCCTTTTTTCTAGGCATTGGAAAAATAAAAATAGAAATAGCTAAAGAAATTGTGGGTTCCATCGTCTCTATGGTTACTTCTTAAACGGTGAGGTCTTCTCTATACACCGGAGCCCTTTCCTTCATTTTATTGGTAACTTGTACAGTTACCACTCTTGGGCTCTACCCATGAATTTTCCAGTAATGGGTCTTTCATAATGAGATATACCTTATACAGTAACGGTATTTAATTATGAAGATTGGTTGGGTAGCTGACCTTGTGAGTCCGTTCTTCTAAACATAATATTTCTACTTTTTTAAATAGGATTTCCCCCGCTTAATGGGTAACTATTTGTTACCAATGGGGAATTCTTTCTCATCTTAAATTGAAAATTCAGTTGATTTAATTTGCACCAATTGAAACCATAAATTTCATACACAACAGAAAGATATGATAGATCCATCTTTTTTAGATAGTGAATGGAGTTCTTCCATTCTATCCGATTCACCGGTACTGATCATTGATACTGGAAAAATTGTTTTTTTCTTTTGTTTTGTCTCAGTCCATGATTTAAACGAGTCGCACATACACCCTCGTACATGTTCCTCGACGCTGAGGGCATCCCCCAAGAGCGGGGGATTTCGTGACGTTTCTGATTGGCTGTCTTGGGTTTCTAATAAGTTGTTTAATAGTTGGCATGCTGAATTATACATTATGGGCTGGTTTAGATTGATCCTAACCGGATGATTATGGATTTATTCGATTTCAATATATTAATAGAATATTAAACCCTTAATTAAGTAATTAAGAAGTAAGAAGATAAAATCTTAAATCGTATATTTGCACGAAGCTATTTTTTATCCAACCGCTACAAAATCAACAATTCCATGAGCTTGGGCTTCTGTTGCTGACATAAAAGTATCCCTTTCCATGTCTTCGGATACAGCCCATAAGGGCTTGCCTGTTCTTTGTACATAAACCCTTGTAAGGATTTCGCGCAGTTTCAGTAGTTCTTCCGCTTCCAGGATAAGTTCGGACGTTTGTGCCTCATAAAAACCGGCAGCAGGTTGATGGATCATTACCCTGATCATATAATATAACACAATCAAAGGTTCCTGTATCTCGCACGAGGAGGCAAGGCGAAGAGATAAAGAATAAAATAAGAAAAATATAGAATTGAACAACCGTACGGGCATTTTTTTCACATTGCATACGGCTCCACAATGGAATTTTTTTACCTTTCATCGAAGAAAGAGAAAATGTGGGATCTATTATACCCAGATCGGTAAATGATCCAATTACCACCCTTCTTTTTTTTCGGAGGAGTTCAAAAATACTATGATGGCCCCGTTGCTTTAATATATTTCGTCTGTGATTCAGCAATCCCAAAGTTTCTTTTTTTTTTTTTTTCGTACTCTTTCATAACATAAATGTTGTTAATAACCTGCCGGTGTGAAAAAAGTTTGTGACGCTGAAATCGACCTACGATAGGTAAGATAAAATCGGAAATACCCTTCCTTTATCTCATACTACTCTTTCGATACATAATCTAATATTTTGAAAAACAATAAAAAATTTGCATATCGAATTCGAAGTGCCATGCTAATATTACTTAATATTAATAATTCATATGGCGAAGGCATAGTCTTCTTTTTTCTCTTAAATAAAAAACCCATTGGCGCCAAGCGTGAGGGAATGCTAGACGTTTGGTAATTGCTCCTCCGACCAGGATAAAAGACCCCATTGAGGCGGCTAATCCCATGCATATTGTCTGTATATCTGGTCGCACAAATTGCATAGTATCATAAATGGCTATTCCAGGTATTACCCATCCGCCGGGAGAGTTTATAAGCAAATACAGATCCTTGGTCTCACTCTCCGAACTGAGATATACAAAAAGACCAATAAGTTGATTCGAAACATTGCTATCAATCGCTTGGCCTAAAAAAATTAATCTTTCTCGATAAAGTCGGTTGATTCGGATAAAATTGTATCCCTTAGGAGCCGTACGGGCACCTTTTGATGCATACGGTTCAACAAAACTAAAACTTGCGAAAAAAAATCAATGTGTAGCTTCCAGCCCTCTTTCTTTTTTTATAGCGGACTCCTTTTAATGAAGGAAGGGGCTTCTCTTTCATTTTTGAAGAACGATGCGTTTGGCCGGTTTTCCTATAATATTAGAATATAAAAAACAGTTTTATCGCACTAACTTTTCATTGATGTATTTTTTCATCGAGATCCAATCCAAAAATCACGATGCCATTTTCTTGTTCCTGAATGGGCTTCTTCCATTTTTTTAGGTTTATGCTCTACTCCGAGTAAGGATCCGCCCGATTTTGATTTGCACATATAGGACAAATGACCCAAATACCACGTCTTTGTTTTTTTTTTTCATTTTTTCTCAATTTTGGAATTCATTTCTTTTATGTCTTCCGCCAAATATTCGACGTATCCATTCTATTTATTATTCGATTGATTAACTGTTTGGGATCAGTGCTATTTAATAATTTCTTTCTAAATAGAGTTGTTTATGATATCTATAAGTCCTAATAATAGATATATTACCAATTGGGTTTTTCTAAACGGAGCCTGGATACTTAATTTTATTGGTCCAGCCAAGTCGACCATAAATTATTTGAATTGCTAATATTAATCTGGATACCTCTTCACAAAACGGATCTAATTGCATTTCATTGCACTTGATGATTCAATCGCTTTTTTTGGGGGCGAAAGAGAGGATATCTCGATCGGGGGAGAGAATGGGGAAATCCCATATGACCCAATATATCTGACAGGGCGCACTATATGTCAATCCAAGTTGGATTTCGCTCTCCGGGAGTTCGAAAAGGAACTTTTGGAACACCAATAGGCATAAACTGAAAGAAAAAAGAATTAAGTACTCTATTTCACTTTGATGTGGAAACGTAATAATGGTTTTATTATTTTAATAATATTAGCTTTATCGTCATATTTTCTACATAGATAGAATAAGTTCATAAAATAAAGGAAAACAGAGAAAGTTTTTACGAATAGGTACTTTGAATGATGACTAAATATGGATGCATGCGCTCTTCGAAAAGGGAATAAACCCCCATTGCGTATTGGTACTTATCGAGTATAGAATAGATCTGCTTCTCTTTTTTCCTATGAACCAAATTGTTCCATTTTTACTAAAAGAATAGAACAAATAGTAACCCTTTTTCCGAGATAATCCACTGAAAAAAAAGGGGGTCCATAGCATAGTTTTTTCAATGCAATAAAGTTACATAGTGTCTATTTTTTGTTGATAAAGGGGTATTACCATGGGTTTGCCTTGGTATCGTGTTCATACTGTCGTATTGAATGATCCCGGTCGTTTGCTTTCTGTTCATATAATGCATACAGCTCTGGTTGCTGGTTGGGCCGGTTCAATGGCTCTATATGAATTAGCAGTTTTTGATCCCTCCGACCCTGTTCTCGATCCAATGTGGAGACAAGGTATGTTCGTTATACCCTTCATGACTCGTTTAGGAATAACCAATTCATGGGGCGGTTGGAGTATTACAGGAGGGACGATAACGAATCCAGGGGTTTGGAGTTACGAAGGTGTAGCCGGGGCGCATATTGTGTTCTCTGGCTTGTGCTTCTTGGCAGCTATCTGGCATTGGGTGTATTGGGATCTAGAAATATTTGGTGATGAACGCACAGGAAAACCTTCTTTGGATTTGCCTAAGATCTTTGGAATTCATTTATTTCTCTCAGGAGTGGCTTGCTTTGGCTTTGGCGCATTTCATGTAACAGGATTGTATGGTCCTGGAATATGGGTGTCCGACCCATATGGACTAACTGGAAAGGTACAATCTGTAAATCCCGCGTGGGGTGTGGAAGGTTTTGATCCCTTTGTTCCAGGAGGAATAGCCTCTCATCATATTGCAGCGGGGACATTGGGCATATTAGCAGGCTTATTCCATCTTAGTGTCCGCCCGCCCCAACGTCTATATAAAGGATTACGTATGGGCAATATTGAAACCGTTCTTTCCAGCAGTATCGCTGCTGTCTTTTTTGCAGCTTTTGTTGTTGCTGGAACTATGTGGTATGGTTCAGCAACTACTCCTATCGAATTATTTGGTCCCACCCGTTATCAATGGGATCAGGGATACTTTCAGCAAGAAATATATCGAAGAGTTAGCGCTGGACTAGCCGAAAATCAAAGTTTATCAGAGGCTTGGTCTAAAATTCCTGAAAAATTAACTTTTTATGATTACATCGGAAATAATCCAGCGAAAGGGGGATTATTCAGAGCGGGTTCAATGGATAACGGAGATGGAATAGCTGTCGGGTGGTTAGGACATCCTATCTTTAGAGATAAAGAAGGGCGTGAACTTTTTGTACGTCGCATGCCTACTTTTTTTGAAACATTTCCAGTTGTTTTGGTAGACGGAGATGGAATTGTTAGAGCCGATGTTCCCTTTAGAAGGGCAGAATCGAAGTATAGTGTCGAACAAGTAGGCGTAACCGTTGAGTTCTATGGTGGCGAACTGAACGGAGTGAGTTATAGTGATCCTGCGACTGTGAAAAAATATGCTAGACGTGCCCAATTGGGTGAAATTTTTGAATTAGATCGTGCTACTTTGAAATCCGATGGTGTTTTTCGTAGCAGTCCAAGAGGTTGGTTTACTTTTGGACATGCTTCCTTTGCTCTGCTCTTCTTCTTCGGGCACATTTGGCATGGTGCTAGAACCTTATTCAGAGATGTTTTTGCTGGTATTGACCCAGATTTGGATGCTCAAGTGGAATTTGGAGCATTCCAAAAACTTGGAGATCCAACTACAAGAAGACAAGTAGTCTGATGCAGCATTGCTCTGTTATTTTTCGCTTCTCACTTCTATTTTCTCTTTGTGATTTTACATTTTACATAGGATACTGAAAAAGTCTGGATTTAAATCTCCGCCCTTTCGCCTTTTCTTTGATTTTTTTTTCTTTAATCGGGGAGATGATCCCCAATAAACAGGTATGGAAGCTATAATTGTAAACCGCGATCAAATTTATGGAAGCATTGGTTTATACATTCCTCTTAGTCTCGACTCTAGGGATCATTTTTTTCGCTATCTTTTTTCGCGAACCACCTAAAGTTCCAACTAAAAAATGAAATGATTTTTCATTATCTGAATTGAAGTAATGAGCCTCCCAACATTGGGAGGCTCGTTACTTCAACTAGTCCCCGTGCTCTTCGAACGGGTCTCTTAGTTGTTGAGAGGGTTGCCCAAAAGCAGTATATAAGGCGTACCCAGTAAAACTTACAAGTAATCCAGATATAGAGATGGCGACTAGGGTTGCTGTTTCCATTATTATATAATTTCAAGACCACAATGGATCTATGATAAGATTGTTTATTTACAACGGAATGCTATACAAAGTCAACAGATCTCAATGAATACAAAATAGGATTTATGGCTGCACAAACTGTTGAGGGTAGTTCTAGATCTGGTCCAAGACGGACGTCTGTAGGGGCTTTATTGAAACCATTGAATTCGGAATATGGTAAAGTAGCTCCTGGATGGGGAACTACTCCTTTGATGGGTGTCGCAATGGCTCTATTTGCGGTATTCCTATCTATTATTTTGGAGATTTATAATTCTTCCGTTTTACTGGACGGAATTTCACTGAATTAGATTTATAAGAACCCTAGCTTTTAAATAAAAATACAAAAAACGATGCATTTAGGCATCGGCTTTTTATTTTATCTTATTCTTTTTTGGTAGTTCGACCGCGAAATTTTTGTGTTTCTGTATTTCCGGAATATGAGTGTGTGACTTGTTATAATTGATCCTATTGAGAGTACAGAGAGTGGGTCTGTCGTCTTGATAGAGATGGTTTTACCCCGTCGGATATTCATTCTAGTATCTGGAGCACGGAATATATGAAATATATCACGAAGTATTTGAACTATGATTCATACTTAATATTCAGACCTCGTGGCCGGATTCCTCAAACTTTTCCAAAGAAAAAAAGTTTTCAATTGAAAGAGTTTTCTTCTTTCAAATTCCCGTTTCTGCTTTGATTTTGCTCAAAGAACAAACTTTTCTTTCTAGTTTTAGTCATTCTATCGATTCTACTCGTTGAATAAATGATGATCCAACGGTTCTTACTCAGGGAATCCTTGACTTAGCTTGAAGGTTTTATTGAATCATCGTGGTTCTAGTATGAATTTAAGGTTTCAATTGATTCCTAGGGTCTTAACAAGAAAATTCCTATCAATAATAAAGAAAACAAAAAAAAGTAAAGCTACATTACATACAAATTAAAATAACAGATGAAAGAAAAAAATAGGGAAATAGAAGATTCAAGAGGCCTGGAACAATCAACAGAAAGACAAGTGAGCCTACTTGATTTTTTGACATTCTAATTATAACAAAAAAAAAAAAGAGCTTTCTTACTTTTACCCTTTCATATTTTTAGCGAAAATTGAATCAAAAGATTAAGAAGTTTCCAATTTTCTATTCCATACCTATTTTAACCTGTTTTTGGTTTTTTTTGTTTGAGCTGTACGAGATGAAATTCTCATATACGGTTCTCAGAGGGGGAGTCCCCTTGGTTTACCTATCTCAATAAAGTCTACGATTGGTTCGAAGAGCGTCTCGAGATTCAGGCGATTGCAGATGATATAACTAGTAAATACGTTCCTCCTCATGTCAACATATTTTATTGTCTAGGAGGAATTACGCTTACTTGTTTTTTAGTACAAGTCGCTACAGGGTTTGCTATGACTTTTTACTACCGTCCGACCGTTACGGAGGCTTTTGCTTCTGTTCAATACATAATGACGGAAGCTAACTTTGGTTGGTTAATCCGATCAGTTCATCGATGGTCAGCAAGTATGATGG